CGGTAAGGCGGGGGACTGCAAATCCTTTTTCCCCAGTTCAAATCCGGGTGTCGCCTAATCACCAAAAGAATTGACATACTCCCTTCTGTTTTGCTGCTATAATTTGAAAAATTTTTCCGGCGGAAGCCAACGGAGGAAACTGATAAATCTTGATAGTCCTTCCATTACTAATGGAGTGTCTATGTCTACGGTCTACGAGCCGAGTTTGGAATTCGATTGGATAGCAGAGCAGGACGGAAATCGAATTCCATTTTTATTTTAGTTGCGGAAAGGCCAGAAGAGATTTTGTATACATATTCATCAAAGTCTTTGAGTACTCCGGCATTCAATCAATATTAATTCGATTGAATGAGTAATTGGCTTTTACTTAATATATATACCTGTTTTCTTTTTTCGTTAACCTCTAGTCAAGAACATAATAGGGCGTGCTCCGATTGTTTCATAGAGACAATAAGGAGACGTTAAGTTACGGATTAGATCAAAAGAAAATGGGAAAGAAATAGGGTATGGGCTAGGTAGTGATCTACCTTTCTTCTATTTTTTTATACTTTTATTTAACTTAATGAAGGGCAACAAAAGAAAGAATCGATTTTTTTTATTTCTACATACTACATATTAGTAGCATTTCTTTGATACTTCCAAGGGGGTCTCCGCATATTTTTCTTGTGCTTAATCTTTTCTGATTATACTAGAACTCTTATAAGACTCCTTATAAGTTAGAGTTGCATTTATTGGATTGTTTCATCAACGATCTTAGGTCAGAATTTTTGACTCTGCGCCAGAGATTCCACTATTATTTATTAGTGAACAATAATTCAAGAATTCCGTCATAGAGATAGGGGACATAATTCACATGGATATAGTAAATCTCGCTTGGGCTGCTTTAATGGTAGTCTTTACATTTTCTCTTTCACTCGTAGTATGGGGAAGAAGTGGACTCTAGAAGTATTACTAATTGTAATTGAGTTTAGGAATTTAACTGTATCAATTTTTTTATAAATCGTTCAGGTCTGAAAAGCTTTTTTTAGTTGAAATTTCACTATTTCAACACTATTTCAATTTAAAATTCAATTTTTAAATTGAAATAGAAATAAAAAAATATCTGCATTTCAAAATTTTATTGGGTTTTAGTGTAGTAATATAGTTTATGAATAATATATATGAAGAATATTCTTTCAATCAAACAAATATTTCAATTATTTCCGTGTTTGTATTTCGAAAGTAAAAAGTAAAAAGAATACTTTTGTATTTCGAAAGTAAAAAGAATACTAAAGTAAAAGAAATACAAATGGTAGTAAATTTATTCCAACTGAATTCTTGATCAATTTTCAATTTCGATGAACCGACTCTTACTAAAATTAGATATGGACCGTGAGGAAGAGCTGAACTTTTTTTATTTGACTTTTTTGTTTCCTTTTTTATTATTCAAAAAAAAAATAGTTCTGTTATTACATTAACATTACGTAGATACACATTTTCTATCGGAAACAACACAGACATAGTAGTTCTTTAACGAGATACTACACAGACTAAAATAGTGTCTTGTCTTGGGCGAGTCACATATTGCGCACTTCCCGTTTGTTTTAATATTTTGAAAATTTGATTTATGTTGTACTTGTTTTATTGAACTCACTATTCAAACGTTATAAAGAGGTTTACTAATCCTTTAACCCCCCCCTTTTTTTTTTGAAATTCGAAGGAGTTTCCATAGATCATCTGGAAACTGATCGATCAATGACTTCTTCGTCAGAATCCTAATGCTAACAAAAGGATTACTTTAATTTTCTTTTATTATACCCATCAAAGAGGCCCTTGATTCTTTTGATCGGGATTCATATTGAAAATAATCAGCAATCCGGGAATTAGAATCGTACGAGTCGCTTTTCAATTATTTCAAATTGATTGAAATCAACACAAATTAAATATAAGACAGATGGATAAAGCAAAGAAATCGAATTGGGGGGGGGGGGGCACTATATACATTATATATAATATGTAATTGATATCCATATATATACCGATATATAGAAATCTGACGATACTATTGTAGATTGATCTCTATTAAATTAATCCGGATTACAATACACCTTATATACACTACAATAACAATAGTAGATAGTATGGTAGAAAGAAATATCTGAATCTTTCTACCATACTATCGTATTTATTTCATAGAATACGGCGAATTCTAGTCTGCCCAGTTCATTTAAGACGCGAAATTTGAATCCCTTTCTTCTCTTCAATTATTGATAAGAACTAAAAAGTCCAGTTTAATTCAAATTAATCACCTTGGCTGACTGTTTTTACGTATATTATAAGTAAAAAAGCGGTAGGAACTAGAATAAACAGTGCAGTAGCAATAAATGCGAGAATATTTACTTCCATAATCTCATTGTTTCGTTTTTCTTTAATTTAATTCGCAATAACTCGGGAGTTAATCCCATAGAGATAATAAATCTTTCGCTTGTAAATTCAATGGGATGAATTACATCTCGATGATATCGAATCGGATCAATATCATGAATAACAATATCTGCACTATCAAATCAACTCATCGTCAAGATATTGAATAGTATAACATAGGACGATCTTTTATCCATATCGAACTCCAAATTTTATTCCTGATCCAACCAATAATTTTCCTTTATTTTTTATTTATCATTCTTTTTTATTCTTTCTTTTATATAACCTACTGCCCTTTTTGTACAACCATCTAATGAAGTATCATTGAACCACCCTTACACTTACCATTGATTCTAAACAACCCCCAACAAACAATAGAAGATAAAAATAAAGAAGAGGGATTGCCGTTGGGAACGAAATTCGACTTACTTTCTCAAAAAATAGTAAGCGGAGTTTATATATTTTTTTATTGGATCCGTCGGGACTGACGGGGCTCGAACCCGCAGCTTCCGCCTTGACAGGGCGGTGCTCTGACCAATTGAACTACAATCCCAAGTAAATACAATAATAAAATAAAGTATTATGTATACATATTTTTATTATTTTATTCTAACCCCTTCAATTTTGAATTTAGATTCAAATTGGCGTGTTGTAACAGAGCCGCGAGTGATATATATAATACTCATATGGGTATGCGCTTTAGTGAGACCGACCTGGATTACTAGTAATCTTTTCGTTATTGCCAAATAAATGGGATAATTACTCTTTCAATCAAAAGGTTTTTTTCTTTCTCCCTTTCCTTCTATTGTATTTTATACTTACAGATCCTGATATGAATCTAGATCATTATCAAGATCCTAATTTGTTGGAAAAATAGAGTAAATAAATAGTGCTATAGATATAGCAGAGAAGAAAATTTCTCTTACATATTGGGGGATCGGGCATTTCTGGAGAGCACAAAATGGGTTATATGATACCATTTCGTGGTAGATCGGCGGATTTTTGGGCCGAGCTGGATTTGAACCAGCGTAGACATATTGCCAACGAATTTACAGTCCGTCCCCATTAACCGCTCGGGCATCGACCCAGGAAGAATAAATTCCAGGCTTATTGATAATCCATGATCAACTTCCTTTCGTAGTACCCTACCCCCAGGGGAAGTCGAATCCCCGCTGCCTCCTTGAAAGAGAGATGTCCTGGACCGCTAGACGATGGGGGCATATCATACTTGAACGACCGCCAGGATACTATGCTGATAGTATGCACAATTTTTCAAATTGTCAATATAATGGAATGGGATGGTATGACTCGAGACGGAGGATCTTTCCATCTTTCACGATTCTATAGCATTTTTTTCCGCCAATAATTTAGTTCATAATTTAGTTCAGAGGCTGCGCCAAATTTCTTTATCAATCATTCAATGAAATATGCTGGATCCCTGTTAAATTAGTAGGTACGTGTATCAATCAAATAAATTTCGTTATGATATCAATTAGGATCGGAAAAAATCCATTGTGATTGTATTGCTATTTATCAAATCCAATATCAATAAACCATTTTATTTTAACTATATTCACTAGTATATCCTCCCCTAGAATTTTATTTAACAGACAAGTCAAATTTTTCATTTCTGAACGAACCGCTATACGTATAAGATATAGTCTTATATGTACATATATTATAATAAGTCTATATACTAAACTCATAGTGGCTAGTGACTTTATTCAGGAATTGAATCAAACGAGCCCTTTTAACTCAGTGGTAGAGTAACGCCATGGTAAGGCGTAAGTCATCGGTTCAAATCCGATAAGGGGCTTTGGTTTTTTCATAAATAAAAAAAAAAATCCGGCGGTAGTATTCCTATTTGAATTACGAATAAAGTTATTGTGGATATTTGTAATAAATCAAAGTAACAAATTATATTATATAATGTAATATACGTATAATTTTTTATCATTATATAAATGATAACATACTAATAAATTAGAGTTAAATTAGAGTATAGTTATAAATTTGCTAATATTATTATAATGAATTATTAATGAATTATAAATTATAATAAATATGGATAAGTCGTCTCCTTGAATAAAATATTTTCATTACTTTCCTATTTTCCATTATTCCAATTAAATCGATTAGAAATCAACAAAAGAAAAAGTAAGTGGACCTAACCCATTGCACCATAATTCTATTCACTATTCTGATATTAAAATTCGATAGAGATAAAATTGGATCTTTTTTTTATTATCATTTTCCTATTTCTTTGGACTACGCGGGAATCTGTCGATATTTCCAATTTAATCTTCTTGTTCCTAGATGTTCTATAGGAATAAATTTGCAATGAAAAAATAGCTCTTCCCTTCCTTTACGGAGAAACATTTATTACAAGTCACAACATACAAGCCATCTTAAATATCTTTCTTTGATTCCAATTTCAGAACAGAAGATCCCCCTTTTTTTTATATCTATTTATATGTCGAGTATCTAGCAAATCGCTATTTCATGTACTAAAAACTTCCCTCCATATTGATAAATATGATACGATATTTTTTGTTCCGCTAATGGGATGGAGAATGCAGATGCGAGAAGGAAACTTT